CTTATATAAAAAAGACGATATAAGGATTCCGAAAGAAGCTATACTAACTGAAAAAATTGCATTTGTGATAAATTCATACCAATCCACCGAATTATTTTGATTTTGATGTAAAAGATTTATGGATGAACTTAACAATTTGGATAATATATCCAAATCTATTCCTTCCTGATTGAAGAAAGGAATTCCTATGACTCCAACGAACAACGTAAATAAAACTAATACAAGCATCGGAAATAACATAGTATTGTCTGACTCATGGGGATATGAGAAAGTGCTTTTAGTGCCAAAACGAGTAATACTAATAAAAGGCTGCACCGTGCTTCTTACATTTTCATTACTATTAATTCGATATGTGTTTAAAAAATAAGTTTTTTCATTGTTTTTCGTCGTTAATAAATATAATAAACGCAAATTTTTTTTAATAATTTCGGGTCCTTCTTTATCTTTACCCCATAGAGACATTGAATAGAACGAACTACTTTTTTTGCCACTGTAAGTTTGAAAATAAACGTTTAAATGTCCTTCAAAAGCAAGTAAATAGATCCGAAACATATAAAATGCAGTTAATCCTGCTGTGGACCAAGCTATTATTGCAAAAATAGGTGAATACAACCAACTATCATTAAGAATTTCATCTTTGGACCAAAAACAAGCAAGGGGTGGAATACCAGAAAGAGAAAGTGTACCCAATAAAAAAGCAGTTTTTGTAATTGGTACATGTTTTCTTAAACCGCCCATAAGAACCATATTCTGACTTTTATCTGGAGAATATCCAACAATAGCTTCCATCGCATGAATAATTGATCCAGATCCTAAGAACAACAATGCCTTCGAATAAGCATGAGTAATCAAATGAAATAAAGCAGCTCGATAAGACCCCATACCTAGAGCTAACATCATATAACCCAATTGAGACATTGTAGAATAAGCTAAGCTTTTCTTAATATCTTTTTGAGCAAGAGCTAAAGTGGCTCCTAAAAATAATGTTATTATACCTATCAAAGCTATTAGATTTAGAATGTAAGGTATAACTATGAAAAGAGGAAGAAGCCGAGCTACAAGAAAAATTCCTGCTGCTACCATAGTAGCGGCATGTATAAGAGCCGAAATGGGGGTAGGCCCTTCCATGGCATCAGGTAACCATACATGAAGGGGAAATTGGGCGGATTTAGCAACAGCGCCGGCAAATAATAGGGAGGCGCATAAAGTAACAAATAAAAAATTAACTTCATTATTATAAACCAAGTTATTGAATATTTCAAACAAATCCCGAAATTCGAAACTACCTGTTATCCAATAAAAACCCAAAATTCCTAATAATAAACCAAAATCCCCGACACGATTAGTTACAAACGCTTTTTGACAAGCATTCGCGGCACTGGGTCGTGTGAACCAAAAACCTATTAATAGATAAGAACACACTCCAACTAATTCCCAAAAAATATAAATTTGTATCAAATTAGAACTAGTAACTAATCCCAACATTGAAGTATTGGAAAAACTCATATAAGCAAAAAATCTCAAATATCCCTGATCATGAGACATATAATTGTCACTATAAATAAGAACCATAATTCCAACAGTAGTGATTAATATCGACATAATAGAAGTAAGTGGATCAACCAAGCAGCCAAATTCTAAAGAAAAATCATTATTGATGGTCCAAGACCATACATATTGATAGACAGAATTATTATTTATTTGCTGAATAGAAAAAAGGGCTGAAAAAACCATAACTATACTTAATAATAAAACACTAGGAAAAGCCCACATACGGCGAAGATTTTTTGTTGCCGTTGGAAAAAGTAGAAGTCCTGTTCCAATTAAGATAGGAACTGGAAGTGGAATGAAAGGTATAATCCATGAATATTGATATGTATATTCCATAAAAAAATAAAAAAAAAATTTATCTTAATTAATTGTTTCTAAGTCACCGGTTCTTATTTCTTTTCTTTTGAAAGGGGTCGGTTAATAAAAAAAAATTAAGATATATAAAATAAAACTTAAATAGAATTTTCTAGCCTTAATTATTCTGAATCTTTCCAAACTACTTCAAATATTTAAAATCAAGAGGTTATAATTGGTCAAATGATATAAATAAGTCACTAGTGAAAAAGAAATACGTATTTAATTTTATTAATACTGAATTGTTAATATTAAATTCAAATTTTTAAATAAAATTTTATGAAGATAAAAAATGAAAATTAGAATTTTCATTTTAATTATTACGTATTACAATAATTTTTTTATATCTATTACAATAATTTTTTTATATCTATAGAACAAGGATAAATAATTATACCAAAAACAGTATTTGATATGAATCATAAAGCCCATAACTAAAACTATTTATTGTAATTCGGTTATTTAGAATCATTAACCAATTTGTTTTGTAACTAATTGTTTGTCTTCCATTACAATAAAAGCTATTTGTAGTAAATGCTATGATATCCAACACTTTAATTTTACGGAAAAAAAAGGGGGCAAATAAAATGCCTTTAAATTATGTATTTTGTATCCTTTAACAGATTAACTACTAGTCTCATTTGATAATTAAAATTTTGTGGACTCTTTCTTCGAGCTTGACCAATTAAATTAACTTGACCAATTAAATTAATATTAAATTAATTAATATAATAGAATAATAGAAAAAATTATTAAAGTTTTTTTATTTTTTAATTAAGCGGGAGAAGGATTGGGTTATTAAACTTTTAGATTTTTTTATTACATGTATAAATGTAACACGATGAAAATAGAAAGAAAACGAAACGGACAATCTTTCTTTTTTTTTTTTTTTTTTATTTTATCAACTTCAATCTATTTGGCATAGTGTACCTTATCGTTCTTATTAATATTTTATGTGATTTTTACCCCCCCTTTTTTTTTGGAGTCTAATTTAGAGAAAAAATAGATAGAGAATAGTAAAGAACAATTGATTTTGAACAATAGATGTCTTTCACATCCAACCGAAAAACCTATTATAACTTTTTAATGGCAGTTCCAAAAAAGCGCACCTCTATTTCAAAAAAACGTATTCGTAAAAATATTTGGAAAAGGAAGGGATATAGGGCAGCATTGAAAGCTTTTTCGTTAGCGAAATCTCTTTCTACCGGGAGTTCTAAAAGTTTTTTTTGTGTAACAAATAAATAATCTGAATCGTTCTAATAACTAATAAAGTGATATAATTTTGTTTATAGTTTATTTATAAGATTTATAAGTTATAAAAATTTTATAAGTTATAAAAATGATAAATAATATTTATCAATTATAATTAATATTTATCAATTATAATTAATATTAACATCATAATAGTATAGTAAAAGAATATATATTAATATATAAGATAAATTACAATATAAACAATATACATTAAAAATAAAATAAATAAAAAAGAATTAGTCTCATAATGTTTTAATTTAAACGAATATAAAATTGAATTTGTTTTACTTTAATTTGAAGCCAAATTTTTCTTTCGTTTCTGATATAGATAAGAATTCTGTTGTCTACTGAATTCTAAAAATGAATGGTACTTTTTTGTTTGAAAAAAGGGTAAACGCAAGCGCAAGGTTTCGCCTTTCATTTTAGTATGTTTTATCATTTTCCGGATGGGGATTATCACTTTCCCCATCGCCCTTACTCAATAATAAAACTCAATAATAAAAATAATACTCAATAATAAAAATAATTTTTTTTTTAGTTATATTTTAGATTTTATATTATAAAGAAGAGGTCGTTGAAACTAATTGATTAAGTTTAAAATGTTTTTTATAATCTTTTAAACCATTATTTTGGGTTTTAGAAATTATTATCACTATATAAATTCCTTAAACCCAATTAAATTAATAAAAGCCCCGTTTACATTTTTAGGTAGTTATATGACGAATGCGCCAATTTTGAGTGATCTATTTTAGATCCTATGTTTCGGTTGGAAGATCGATCAAGATATAATATATATATATTAATTAAAAAATTTAGAAAATATTTTGAAGTACGGTACAATTTCTATACGAAATTTTTTTATATGATTGATACGACCATCCCAAATACCTAACTTAATGGGTTTGCTAAATCTTAACGCAAATTCTCTACACAACAAAAAATCCTAACGCAACCTAACTATGCAAATATTTACATAAATCTTTTGAGTGTATCGCTGAAATTGTGTTATATAAAAATTCTATTTTTTTATTAATCGATAAAATGAATTTTTTATTTTAGATTAATAAAATAAATGATAAAAGAAATTAATCATTAAAAAATGCAAACGAGGCAGAACATTTTTTTTACTTATATTCAGGGATTGAAGTAAAAATTATCTAGTTACAACTGTTACATTTTAGTTTTAGGAGAGCATAAAGTAATAGCCTACGAAAAAATACATTGTTAGTTCAGTTAAATAAAATTGACATCCTAAAATACTAAATAACTAAATAAAAAGAATAAAAAGATAATAATAAGAAAAATCAATATTCTTAACGTTAACGAAAACGTTTTAATCCCTAATTTTTAAACAAGTTTTTATTCATCAATTTGAATGGTTTCCTAAAAAAAAATATTGGATTGAATTAACTCCTTCAAGCTCGACGATTGAATAAAAATAGGTTATTATGATTTCGAATAAGCCGCTATGGTGAAATCGGTAGACACGCTGCTCTTAGGAAGCAGTGCTAGAGCATCTCGGTTCGAGTCCGAGTGGCGGCATGGCATCTTCTAAAAGAGTAAGTCCTATAATGAATTCAATTCCCGATTTCAATTCCTATAATTGAGGGACGCCCTTATTAATTTAATAATTTTTATGATATTTTCAACTTTAGAGCATATATTAACTCATATATCCTTTTCGATCGTTTCAATTGTAATTACAATTCGTTTGATAATTTTATTAGTCGATGAAATCGTAGGACTAGATGATTCGTCAGAAAAGGGGATGATAGCTACTTTTTTCTGCATAACAGGATTATTAGTTACTCGTTGGATGTATTTGAGGCATTTACCATTAAGTGATTTATATGAATCATTAATTTTTCTTTCGTGGAGTTTTTCCATTATTCATATTATTCCGTATTTTAAAAAACATAAAAACCATTTAAGCGCAATAACCGCGCCAAGTGCTATTTTTACTCAAGGTTTTGCTACTTCGGGTCTTTTAACTGAAATGCATCAATCCGCGATATTAGTACCCGCTCTCCAATCCCATTGGTTAATGATGCACGTAAGTATGATGGTATTGAGCTATGCAGCTCTTTTGTGTGGATCATTATTATCACTAGCTCTTCTAGTCATTACATTTCGAAAATTCATAAGGATTTTTAGTAAAAGCAATAATTTCGAAAATGAGTCAGTTTACTTTAGTGAGATTCAATACGTGAACGAAAGAAACAATGTCTTACGAAACACTTCTTTTATTTCGTCTCAAAATTATTACAGGTATCAATTGATTCAACAATTGGATCGTTGGAGTTATCGTATTATTAGTCTAGGGTTTATCCTTTTAACCGTAGGTATTCTTTCGGGAGCAGTATGGGCTAATGAAGCATGGGGATCATATTGGAATTGGGATCCAAAGGAGACTTGGGCATTTATTACTTGGACCATATTCGCTATTTATTTACATATTAGAACAAATAAAAATTTTGAAAGTGTAAATTCTGCAATTGTGGCCTCAATGGGCTTTCTTATAATTTGGATATGCTATTTTGGGGTTAATCTATTAGGAATAGGGTTGCATAGTTATGGTTCATTTACATTAACATCTAATTGAATAAAAGACTTGACGAATAGAAACATAGGACGGCATACAGGTATATATACGAAAACTTCATGTAAACAATCAAGAACCATTTGAATCATTTCCATTACTTGATTCAAATGGTTCTCACAAATTCAAAAGATATTTAGTTATAATAGAATTCCAATTTATTTATTTTACTTAAAAGAATAGAAAAGACTCATTTTTTTTTTTTATTGTACAATCAACCATTTTTAAAATCATGGGATTTCAGTTTCATTTTTTGGTTTACTCACAAAAACTATCGAAAAAAATAATTGGATATAATAGCTTCGACCTTGTCAACTGATAATGATAAAACGAAATCGGGATAAACACCAATACCTATTACAGGTAAAAGGATAGAGATCGAAACAAATAATTCTCGCGGTCCAGAATCAAAAAAATAAGAGTTTGGGGCATTAAAAAGCTTGTATCCATAGAACATCTGGCGTAACATAGATAATGAATAAATAGGAGTTAATATCATTCCAATTGCCATTACAAAAGTAATTAATATTTTTGTCATTAAAAGATATTTTTGACTAGTAAGTATTCCAAAAAAAACTAACAATTCGGCAACAAAACCGCTCATGCCCGGTAATGCAAGAGAAGCCATTGATAAGATACTGAAAGTCGTGAATATTTTTGGAATTGCGATAGCCATTCCGCCCATTTCGTCGAGATAAACAAGACGTATTCTATCATAACTCGTTCCGGCCAAGAAAAAAAGCGCAGCGCCAATAAATCCGTGAGAGATTATTTGTAAAATGGCTCCGTTGAGTCCTGTATCGCTTATAGAACCAATTCCTATAATTATGAAACCCATATGAGATACAGAAGAGTAGGCTATTCTTTTTTTTAAATTACGCTGACCGGGAGATGTTGAAGCTGCATAGATTATTTGAATTGTGCCTACTATAATCAACCAGGGAGAGAATATAGAATGGGCGTGGGGTAATAATTCCATATTGATCCGAACCAATCCATACGCTCCCATTTTTAATAAGATTCCGGCTAAAAGCATACAAGTACTGTAATGTGCCTCTCCATGGGTGTCTGGTAACCATGTATGTAAGGGTATGATCGGTGATTTGACAGCAAAAGCAATAAGAAATCCAATATAGAATATTATTTCCAGTGCTACAGGATACGATTGATTAGCTGATGTTTCAAAATTTAATGTTGGTTCATTGGAACCATATAAACCAATACCCAAAACTCCCATTAATAAAAAAACGGAACTTCCTGCAGTGTACAAAATAAATTTTGTAGCTGAATACAAACGTTTCTTTCCCCCCCACATGGATAGAAGTAGATAAACTGGAATTAATTCTAACTCCCACATGATGAAAAAAAGTAAAAGGTCTCGAGAAGAAAATGGTCCTATTTGACCGCTATACATTGCTAACATCAGAAAATGGAATAGTCGGGAATCTCGAGTAATCGGCCGAGCCGCTAAAGTAGCTAAAGTTGTGATAAATCCTGTCAGTAAAATGGGTCCTATAGAAATTCCATCTATTCCCAATCTCCAGTAAAAATAAAAAAAATCAATCCATTTATAATCCTCTGTCAGTTGCATTAATGGATCATCCAATTGGAAACGATAACCGAATGCATAGGTTGTTAGAAGGAGTTCTATTATGCATATACCTATAGTATACCACCGAATTATCTTATTTCCTCTATGAGGGAGAAAGAAAATTAAGGAACCCGCGAATATTGGCAAAACTACAACTAGCGTTAACCAAGGAAAATTATTCATGGTAAAAACAAGATAAACTTGGACCAGAAAAACCCGTGCTCAAAATAAATAGTTTTTGAGCGCGGGTTTTTGTCGGTAAAGGTAAAAAAATCAAATGTATTCAAGTGGGGTTTTCTGGAACGTATTAATAAGCCAGACCCATACTTCGAGTTGTTTCATGCCATAAATAAACTCGAACACTCAAGAAATCTGTCGGACAGGCGGATTCACATCTCTTACAACCGACACAGTCCTCTGTTCTTGGAGCAGAAGCAATTTGCTTAGCTTTACACCCGTCCCAAGGTATCATTTCTAATACATCCGTTGGGCAGGCGCGCACGCATTGAGTACACCCTATACACGTATCATAAATCTTTACTGAATGTGACATTTGGATCTATAAATTTTTGAATGTCAGAAAGTTTCGATCTAGTAAACTTGTAAATGAATCATATATTTAGACACCAGATGAATCAATAATTTATCATAATTTTTCTAATCAATCTACTTCTGGATTGACTCATGCGATAGAGCCAAGATACTTTAATTTCTTACATTTTTGAAAACATGTATTATTACGTAATGTATGGTCATGGTAATTCTAATTTATGAATATTAGAATTTATATGATTAATACTACTTATTCAACAAATTCGATTGATTGATACGAGTTGATTTTCTGTTACGATAAATTGATGAAACAATAGCCGGGCCAATAGCTGCTTCAGCGGCTGCAATAGCTATAACAAAAATTGAGAAAATATTTCCTTTTAATTGGCGACTATCAAAAAAATCAGAAAATGTTACGAAATTCATATTAACCGCATTCAGTATAAGTTCAAGACACATAAGGGCTCTAACCATATTCCGGCTCGTGATCAATCCATAGATACCGATAGAAAATAAGTAGGCACTCAAAACAAGTACATGTTCGAGCATCATTGACCAACTCCTTATCAATTTCGATTCATTTCAATATGAACTCAACAACAATTCAACAGATTCAATTGACTAGAATAAAAAAAAGTACGGAACAAAGGCAGATTTTCTATTGTTAATAGAATAGATTGAATAATTTCTATTTTAGACATAAACAATCTTTAATTAAAGGGAAATAAATGTAATGTAATAAAACCGAACAGAGTTTAATGTGCATTGCTAATTCTATAAATTTTTTACTGTCGCGCCACGGCAATTGCACCTATCAAAGCGGCTAAAAGAATTATCGAAACGAATTCAAATGGAAGAAAAAAATCTGTTGATAAATGAATTCCAATTTGTTGACTATTACTTATCAAATCTTGCTCTATAATCTGGTTTGATCTTGTAGTCCAAATAATTCCGTACCATGACGTATCCGTAATAATAATCATGAGTAAAACAAAAATACTTGTACAAACTGGCAAAGTAACCACATCCCCAATGGTCCAAAGATTCAAATCTTTGTAATATTCTGAACCATTCATGAACATCACAGCAAATACGATTAAAACATTTATAGCTCCCACGTAAATAAGGAGTTGTGCAGCAGCTACAAAATAAGAGTTTAATAGAATATAGAATAAGGATATACAAACAAGAACCAGTCCCAATGAAAAGGCAGAATAAATGGGGTTGGTAAATAATACCACCCCCATACCTCCTAGTATAAGAACCGATCCCAGAAAGACTAAAAGAAAATCATGTATTGGTCCGGGCAAATCCATTATATGTAAAATAAGAGATAAATAAATAGAAATGTTTTTCATGACCTTATTGAGACCCGACCAGAAATTTTTTTTTTATGATTTTTGAGCAATTCCTAATTTAATCCTAAGTAAATAAATACTAAGGGATATGAATAAATGTGAGTACTATTATTGGACTAATTTCATTCTTTATCTGAAAGAGTCGTTCTAATTCTAAACTATATATTTTAAAACAATTATGGATATATTAATTAATGGATTTTCAATCCAAATTAAGACGCGTTTCTTACCAACCAATCAATAGTTGGTATTTGTAGTTATTGACCAAACAACACGAAAGAAACCTAAATTCCTTCTATATTAGTTATTAGTAAAGTAATTATAAATTATTCGTTAATAAGAGATTTACTTATTTATTTGAGGCGAATTCAAAATTGTTCGAATTGTATAATCGTCAATTACTGACATTGGTAAACGACCCAAAGCAATTTGATTATAATTCAATTCGTGACGATCATAAGTAGAAAGTTCATATTCTTCAGTCATTGATAAACAATTCGTTGGACAATACTCAACGCAATTACCACAAAATATACAGACTCCGAAATCAATACTGTAATTAAGCAGCCGTTTCTTGCGAATATCAGTTTCCAATTTCCAATCAACAACGGGTAGATCTATAGGACATACACGAACGCATACTTCACAAGCAATACATTTATCAAATTCAAAATGGATTCGACCGCGGAAACGCTCCGCGGTGATTAATTTTTCATAAGGATATTGAATAGTTACGGGTAAACGATTTGCGTGGGATAAAGTAATCATGAAACTTTGACCAATGTACCTTGCAGCTCGTACTGTTTGTTGACCATAATTCATGAACCCAGTTACCATAGAGAACATATCGTTAATATATATGAATAGTTTTATGTTTGTTTATTTCTCTTGTTTGAGACACGTTGTGAATATAGAATGTTACTTTACAGTGAAAAGAGTTGGAAAGAAGTTGTTAATAATAGATTACCGAGAGAAATAGGTAAAAGAAATTTCCATCCAAGATTCAATAGTTGGTCCATTCTTAGCCTCGGTAAAGTCCATCTTGTTGTGATAGGAATGAACAAGAACAAATAAGTTTTAGCTAATGTAATAAAGATACCAATTATCGCTCCAAAAACTCCACATGTTTTATTTATTTCAAAAAGCTCAGAAACATATATGTCCGGAATAGATATATTCCAACCTCCCAAGTAAAGAACTGTTACAAATAATGAAGAAACCAATAGGTTTAGATAGGAAGCAACATAAAATAACCCAAATTTTATACCCGAGTATTCGGTTTGATAACCTGCTACTAACTCTTCTTCTGCTTCTGGTAAATCAAAAGGTAATCTCTCACATTCTGCTAGGGAAGAAATAATAAAAATGATAAACCCTATAGGCTGACGCCACAAATTCCATCCCCAAAAACCATATTTTGATTGCGCCTCAACAATATCAATTGTACTTGAACTGTTAGATAATTATAGTCGGTGATACCATCACTGTTACCATCGCTATTACAGAACCGTACATGAGATTTTCACCTCATACGGCTCCTTGAAGGCCAGAAATAAATATAGGGACCGCGTCAGTATTCTTTTTTGAATCTTGATATGTTTGTAGGATGGATAACTATCGGCCGGTCCCAAATTAGACCAATTGAATTCTGTCTGTTAGAATTATTTTAATTCAAAATAAAATAAAAAAAGTACTTCTGAATTGATCTCATCCTTTCTTAATAATTTCAATAATAATTTCAATTCTTCTTTGTTCAGTAATAACTTAACTGTTCAATAAAATACTTCTTGTAAAAATATTAATAACCCGTTGGTTTCACGTACGAAAAAAAAAAATTCTATATTAATTAATGAATTATGACACAAATTATATATCTATTAATATGTATATGGGAAAGAATAAAATAATATGTATATGGGAAAGAATAAAAGTAACAAATAATAAATAAAGTATATCTTTTTTTTTTTTTTTTTTCGTTCCTATTCTTCTTTCTATTTCTGAGAAAAAGAGGGCTTTCAAAATAAAGTAAAGGATTATTTCGTTTCGAATAGTTATTTATTAAATCGGTGGATAGGAGTATACTCTGGATTGGAATCGTGTCATGGGGAGTACTGCCTGATCATTTCTACCAACTTAAAGCCCCAATTAGTATTCTTTGTTTGTATATTATGTAAAAATGTCCTTTTGGAGAATTTACATAATCTCCATTACTAATCCTTTCCATATGTTCGTGTTTCTAACCATCCACTCGTTTTTGCTCAATCCCCCGTTATGCTAATACATAAAAATGATAGTGAAAACTCAATACGGTTGATCTTTTGAACCCGCTTCAAGTCAGGATGACTAATCAACCAATCTTGGGGGAAACGGTCTCTTCTGTTTATGTTTATTTCCGCTTAACTCTCTAACTCTTATACATAGAAAATGAGAATCAATCTTTTTACTGCGAATTTATATATAAGCTGTTTTCTTTCACTCATATAACTATTTGATTTAGTTCATCAACCCGAATAATGAATAAAAAAAAATTAAGATATCTACTCAATCCATTCCAACCCTTTCCTTGAAAGGAAGGAATAGAGAAAAGTTTATGTCTATGTATCAACGAATCGCACGTAGAGATATTGATAACACACATAAAGTTAATGGTATTTCATAACTAATCGATTGAGCAGCAGCTCGTAGACCGCCTAAAAAGGAATATTTATTATTTGACCCGTATCCCGACATAAGAAGTCCAATTGGAGCAATACTGGAAATGGCAATCCATAAAAAAACACCGATATTGAGATCCGCTAAAACAAGGTGATATCCAAAAGGAACTACTGAATAGCTTACTAAAATTGATATGACTGCTATGGAGGGCCCGATACTGAATAAACGAGTATCCCCCCTAGATGGAAAAAGATTTTCTTTGAAAAGTAGTTTTGTCCCATCTGCTAGAGCTTGAAGAACTCCCAAAGGGCCGGCGTATTCAGGTCCAATACGTTGTTGTATCCCTGCCGATATTTCTCTTTCTAACCATACAATTACCAGTACGCCTATTGTGATTCCCACTACAAGAGTCAAAATAGGAACAAGAACCCATAGAATTCCATAAACCTCTTTAAAAAATTCTAATCTAGAAAAAGAATCGATATCTTGTACTTCCGGTGTATCAATTATCATTTCAACGATCAACTTCTCCCATAATGATATCTATACTACCTAGTATCGTCATAATATCAGCCAATTTCATTCTTTTAACTAACCGCGGAAGAATTTGCAAATTGATAAAACCCGGCGGGCGGATTTTCCATCTCCAAGGAAAACCACTCTGATCCCCTATGAGAAAAATTCCCAATTCTCCCTTTGGGGCTTCTACTCTCACATAAAGTTCTTGTTTCGGCAATTCAAATGTAGGAGACGGCTTTTTACTAATAAATCGATATTCAAAATCATTCCATTCCGGATTCCTTTCTCTATCAAAGTATCGTATTTCTAAATTCTCATAGGGTCCCCCTGGAATTCCTTCCAGGGCCTGTTGAATAATTTTTACGGATTCTATCATTTCACCAATTCGGACTAGATAACGAGCCAATGAATCTCCTTCTTTTTGCCACTGTACTTCCCAATCAAATTCGTCGTAACATTCATAATGATCAATTTTACGAAGATCCCATTGTATTCCGGAAGCTCGCAGCATTGGTCCCGATAAACCCCAATTTATTACTTCCTCTCTACCAATAATGCCTACTCCCTCGACTCGTTCTAAAAAAATAGGATTTCGTGTAATAAGTTTTTGATATTCAGCAACTCTTGTTAAAAAATAATCGCAGAAATCCAAACATTTATCTATCCAGCCATGAGGTAGATCGGCCGCTACTCCTCCGATACGAAAAAAATTATGCATCATTCTCATACCGGTGGCAGCTTCGAATAGATCATATACTAATTCTCTTTCTCTGAAAATATAGAAAAAGGGAGTTTGTGCACCAATATCCGCCATAAAAGGACCGAGCCATAACAGATGAGAAGCTATACGACTCAACTCCAACATAATTATTCTGATATAGCTGGCTCTTTTAGGTACTTGAATATTTCCCAACTGTTCCGGTCCGTTTACAGTTATTGCTTCTGTGAACATAGTAGCTAAATAATCCCACCGTGTTACATAAGGCAAATATTGTATAATTGTTCGATTTTCCGCAATTTTTTCCATTCCTCGGTGTAAATAACCCAATATTGGTTCACAGTCAATAACATCTTCACCATCTAGAGTAATGATGAGTCGAAGAACACCATGCATTGATGGGTGGTGGGGGCCCATATTGACTATCATGAGGTCTTTTCTTGTAGCCGGTATATTCATAGGTTTTTCCTCGATTCATTCTTTCATGAATTGCTGAAAACGAAAAAAAGTTCATTAAAATTCAAGATCTAATAAATCAAATAATTCAAAATGCCTTTATAAAAATAAAATTAACGAGTTTTTGACTCCCGAATATCCAACCGATTAATTAATTCTTTATAACATATTCTATTTTTCTTTGACAAATAAGACAGTAATCGTTGGCGTTTTCCCAGAATTTTACGTAAACCTCTCTGAGATAAATAGTCTTTTTTGTGTAATTGTAAATGTGAAGTAAGTCTTCGTATCCTATTGGTGAAACTAACTATTTGAAATTCAACAGATCCTCTGTTTTCGTCTTTTTCTTCTTGTGAAATAACTGAGATGAATGAATTTTTTACCATAAACTGAAATCTTCTCTCCCCCCCTCTTTTTATTTTAAGATATTTTTTATTGATAGATATCTTTATTGATCAGTAATAATAATGCCCCTAATTTTTATTTGGTATATACAATAATTTGAATTTCGTTATTAATTTCTAATTTTTTTAATTTAATAAAACTTACTCAATCCTATTTTCATTTTAAAATTGGATTTGAAAGGGGATACAAAAGTATGGTTGGTTTCTTCACTCACAAAAGATAAAAGTTTAGACCTAAAATAAGAAAATTTTGTTCATTCTAGATCTAATTGATATGTCATTGAATTAGTATCATGTATCAGAATGGAATGTAAGACAATGTATGCGTGCATCTCTTTGTCGTCATAGACCAGATATGGTATGGGAAATATAGGAAAAATGTACTATTAATGAATTTTAAATCGCGGATACATATGTATCCTTACCATACTGAAACAACTGCCATTATTGGTATTAAACCAATAACGATTCATACAAGCTAAATCTTCTAATCGATAATTGGGCCAAAGAAATAGCTTTAATTTTATAAGTTTTTTTTTATATTTTTTGCTTTTATCCACAACTTGACTGTTTACCTCATTCCCATTACAAAAAGATGCCTTTCTATGTCTATTCTTAGAATTTAAACAAATTAGAATTCGCAATTCTCTACGACGTCTAGGCGATAAAATATTTTCAGGAACAAACAAATCATAATTTTTTTTATATCTATTTCCAGTCATCTTTTGATGTTTTGTAATGACTTCATCAGAATTCTTATCAACATGTTTTTTTTCTCGGTATCTTTGATTTATTTGATGTTTACTTTTATGAACTAATGAAATACCGAGGGTTTGATACATAATAAATTTTCCATCATTTTTTATAGCTAGACGAATTGGTTCAATAATCAAAAATCCCCTTTTAATAAATTCTGTAAGAGTTACATCTTTCTGAATCGTCAAAATATCCAGACTCATTTCGCCCCTTTGAATAGAGGATATAGTAATTTCTCTTGGATTTATCAGTCTAAGCAGGAGACAATATACGTTGATGTTATTGATTATTTTTTTATTTAAAGAATCATCCCATCTCAATTGAAAATACAAATACCTTTTTAGGAAGAAATCAAACTCCGCTTTTGTATTGATCTTGTATTGCTTTTTATTTCTATGTTTTTTCATGTCCGATCCCGTATAATCTTCTTCAACATCTTTTTCTTGGTTTGAAAGAGCTGATTTAAGATCTGCTTGGCCCGTGGATTCTTTTTCTCCTTGATTTCGGTTTTCTAATTCAAGAGATTTTTTTTCATTCGACGATATTGATATAAAAGGATCTCTTTTTTTATTTCCAGTGATGCTTTTGTTTTCACTAGCATTTTTTTTTATATTAGAATTAAAAAGTAGTAATTTAATTGGTATAACCCACGGTTTCATTTTATACGTATTATAAAGTCTCACAAATTCTGGCAAGAACCAAAGTTCCAGATTTGATATGGGACGACTTAGTATTTCTTCATTCATTCCCATCCAATCCAAAAGGGGTTTTTGATTGGATAGGTTGATTTTTTGATCTTGCTGAAGTGTGAGATAAAAAAGACCCTTATTATTGATTTTATCAATTATTTGATACTTATTAACCCTAGTCTTAGTATATTTATTACTGTTAGTGTCAGTATCAATATTGATCCAGGCCTCAATATCGACCTTCGTTTTAAGACAAACATCGAGAATTCTCCAATCAAAATATTTTCTATCCGTATTTTTATCCATATCTCGAATATCATCTTCTACCAGATTAAATGATTTTTGTTTATGTGTGTTGTAATTATAAAAAATATCTTGGTTAGTTTTTACTTGTAATGGTGATCCATAAATTGAAGAGTACTTCTTAGTTTCAGAATTTATAGATTTATATGCTAAAAGATCATATCTATATTGTTTTTTAAAATTATCCTTTTGATTCAATAAAAAATCCGTTTCAATTTTTGTTTTTTTTTCGTAGTGAATTAATTCATCTTTTTCATATAAATCACACAAATCTTTATATAAATCTTTATTTTGAGCTATACAGTTCAATATATTTCGCCATTTTTGTGGTACTACTCTAGACCATTTAATTTGAGATACATCACATTGATATTGATAATGACTCCTTAACCAATTTGTCCATTGATTCATTCCAGAATTGCGAAGATTCTTAGGTCTTAATTCGGAATGAAATAGTTCTTGTCTTACAACAAAAAAATCCTTTATTTCATTCTTAAGAAAAAGGGGGGTTCCATTATATTGAAATACGGATTTCAATTTCTCTAACTTAATAAGTTGGGTTTGTGATAATTTGTAAAATACATATGCTTGTGAAAAGTAAGATAAGTCAAAAAAAGTCGTTGAATTTTTTTGACTAAGACTAATATTAGTATTAGAAAGTGACTCTTTTATAATCGAAATAAATTTAATTAAACTTTGATTTGTTTTATTAATTCTTTCTTGATTTGCTTCATTACTGTTAATGTTTTTATTAATAATTTTTTTTGTTGATTCAAGAAAAAGTTGTGTATTGATACTAGGAATATTAATCATAGATAGAAAGATATCTATGTATATCTTTTCAATGAAAAATATTATAAAATAATGGGATTTACGGATTAATCGAGCAGTTCTTCTTTTTAATATCTGCCAAATATTTTTTTGTGATTCCAATCTTTTATCATCATAACTTATTTTGTTAGAACTCAAATTTCTATCTGAAGTTATAAATCCCTTTTTCTTGTCTTTTGTAATTTTTTCTATTTGATTTATGATTGTGTTTATTCTATCAGTCAGATCTTGCATTTTTTTTTCTGTTAATGAATAATTTGTCCAATTCTGAGATCTAATTTGAATGGACGATTCCTGAATCATCCGATTACTGATTATTGAATCTTTTTTAATTTCACTCAATTCATATACTTCTATTTCTCTCAATCCAAATAATATAATTGGGTTTATTTTTGAGAGTTCTTTTATTATTTCTTTTATAAACAGAATGTTTTTAATGATCCATTTTTTTGGTTTTTTTGAGACATTTAGAAAAAATTTTGTTTGTTCTTTAAAAATCCCTAGAATTATAAAACATTTCTTTTGCAATTTTTTCATTTTTTTTTTGAGTTCTTTTAAAATCGGTTCAAAAAATGAAAGTTTTTTTCTGGGAGAACCAAAAGGTAGTTCAGCTTCCATTCCAAAAATTGTTAAAAAACAAAAATCATTTTTTTGACCTTGCTTTTTCATTGGATCGTTATAAGGGGCTCGTAACTTAGATCTGTGCCAAGGTTTAAGACGAAAAGGAAATAAGATCTTGATCTGAATGCCATCTGTTAACCAGTTTTTTGGAAATTCTTTTTCTGATAATTGAACGCCGTTATAGGTACATTTAACATGCATTTCTCTATTCCAATCCTTTAAGTCCTCATACCATTCCGGAAATTGAAATAATAGTATACGGACGATATTTTTAGCTATTATCAATGAA